TTGAGAATCGTATCTGTGGCTACTGCTGTTTTACCAGTTTGCCTGTCTCCAATAATTAATTCTCGCTGGCCACGTCCTATAGGTATCATCGAATCAATAGCAATAAGTCCTGTTTGAAGAGGCTCATATACAGAACGTCTCGAAATAATACCCGGAGCAGGAGATTCAATTAAACGATATTCAGAAGCTGAAATTTCACCTCGACCATCAATAGGTTTAGCCAGGGCATTTAGAACACGCCCCAAAAAAGCCTCACTTACCGGTATTTGAGCAATTCGTCCTGTTGCTTTTACAGAACTGCCCTCTTGTATCATCAACCCGTCACCCATTAATACAACACCGACATTATTTGATTCCAAATTCAGTGCAATGCCTATCGTACCTTCTTCAAATTCTACTAATTCACCTGCCATTACTTCATCAAGACCATAAATACGAGCAATGCCATCGCCTACTTGAAGTACGGTACCGGTATTTAAAATCTTGACTTCTCTATTATATTGTTCAATACGTTCACGGATAATATTACTAATCTCATCTGCTCGAATGGTTACCATGAGTATTTCTTAATTCTTTATTTTTTGTTTGAAAGAAAAAAATAATGCCTGCAATAGAAGGACTAACCCGTTATTTCTTTCATCGTTCCAAACATGCCAATATTAGTATTAATGGTACGTAAATGTAACTCGTTATTCAAACAACTATTCAGAGTTCCTAGAGCTCCTTGTAAAGCTTGTTGGAAAACCCGTTGTCGAACTTGGTTAATTGCTCTTTGTTGTTCAAAATGAATAGTTTCGTTTTTGTAATTTTCTAATTGTTCCAAAGTCTTATAAGTTGAATTAATCAAGTTTAACTTTTCTCGTTCTATTTCAGAGTATCCATTCACTCGAAACTGATCTGCTTCCATTTCGATTTTCCGCAAGCGGTCCCTAGCTTTTTCCAACTGTTCCAGGGCCCCCCCGCGTAGTTCTTCTGAATTTCGAATAGTCTTCAAAATCCTCTGTTTTCGATTATCTAATAAATCACTTAATGAAAGTAGATTATCTTTCCATTCATTTCAAAACTTCCACGATCCCTTCCCGAACCAAACATGAATCTTTTGATTCATTTGGCTCTCACGCTCAATCACTTCAATTACGTATAGGAATTCCCATATCTTTTTTATGTAATGAGCCTGTCCTCTCTTCTCTATTCATATCAAAAAAAAAAATAAAAATAATTGAAACTGATCACTAATCCAAGAATATAATATTTGGAGGACTCTTCTGACCAAACAAATAATTGTCAGCAAAGTTGTTTCTTTTTTTTTTTCTTCAAATCCAAAGAATTCCTCTTACTTTATACATAGGTCATTGATTCAGCATTGGATAAAAAATTGGATAAAATAAAGGGGGGATTCAATCTCCATTTTATCCAATTTTTTCAAAAAGTATTCAAATCCTTTTTTTATCGACATGAGCGTTTTATATCGAAAAAAAAATTCCAACTCTTCTTTTTGAAACCATTTCTTATTAACATAGTAGTAGAAAGAGTACCGTGCTGTATCTGTACTTCAAACGGTTTAGCTTTAACCCTATTAATGTTCCCACATTATTGGTTGTTAGAGAATCAAAGTAGATTTACCAATGAATCACGAAATGCTATGGTTCTTAAAATATGATTTCTTAATTTATTCAGAAGTAATTCGCGGAATCGTGCACTTTTTCCTAGTTATAACGAAAAAAGTGTAGTTGGTTGGATCCAACCTATTCTTGAAATAAACAACTCGCACACACTCCCTTTCCAAAGAAAATCAATACACCAAGCACTACACTTAGATTTATTGGATTGGTTGCTAAAATATCAGTATTTAACCCGAAACTCCCGGCGAACGGCCAAAAACCCAAGAAAAGGAAAGGATCGGTTACATTTTTCATATGATCTCCTCTTTCTTATAGATAGACTAATTATCTATATATATATTTTTTTTTTTATTTTGATTCTATTATTTTTCTAAATACTACTACTAAATACTAAATTACTACTACTAAATAATAAATACTAAATATAATAAATACTAAATTAGAGTAAAAATATATATATATATTGATTTATAAATGTATTTTTTCAATTGGAAATTTCCAATAAGTGGAAATTTCCAATAAGAATGATACTTATTAGAATTAGGTATCGGGTCTTACGTGAATTGCGAAATATTTCGTTTGTTGCAATACTTCCTAAAAAAAAAGTTCCATTGGACTAAGAGGATAAAGGAAGAAAGCTAATTGGTGTGCTAATTCCTCCTCCTCAAATAAGCCCCTCCCATGGGTTGTTGCCCCAACGAATAAGAAATTAAAATCTGAATAGAATTCGAAAAGAGCAAGAGCTGCAAATCCAAGGAAATAAATATATATATGCATTTTTAGGATTAAACAAAAGGATTCGCAAATAAAAGTGCTAATGCCACAACCAGCCCATAAATTGTTAAAGCTTCCATAAAAGCAAGACTAAGCAATAAAGT